GAAGCAGTCCAGGAGATTGTTCGGGAGGTGCACCCTCCCCTCTCCTCTCTGGCGTGTCTTTCTTCCGGACTGGATTCGTAGATTCGAACTGATGAGTTTTTATCTAATCTATGCGTATCCTCTTCAATCTCAGAGATTGATATTCTGGTGTCCCAGGCGTAGAGGAACCACACCGATCCATCTCGAACTCGGTGGTGAAACTCTACCGCGGCAACAATACTGCAGGGGGGGCCCTGCGGAAAAATAGCTCGACGCCAGGATAAAAAAAAAAAAAAGTGGGATGCCCTTCCGTATCCGTAGGCTTCGTCTCTATGCGGAACTCCATCTAGCGATCTAGCACATCCTTCTTTCCACTCCTGACTGGGTGAGAAAAGAAAAAGTCAATGAAAGGGAGTCTTGAGCTTATGCGTCTTTCCCAACAGAATAGATGGAATGGATGGGGGGAGGGGGGGGGGGGGGGGGGGGGGGGGGGGGAAGAAACAATTTGGTTCTATTCCAGTCCAAGCGGATCCTGGAACGGATCCAGTAGAGGCGGGGCCTGTAGCTCAGGGGATTAGAGCACGTGGCTACGAACCACGGTGTCGGGGGTTCGAATCCCTCCTCGCCCGCAATCAATCATCCTCGAAAGGAATCTCCCTTCTATCTCGCTTGGGTTTGGGTTGGTACCTTGCATTTTCCCACGGGAGGAGTCGGCGTGGGGAGTACGCCGAAGCCGAGTATAGCTCTATCTCGATTGGAGATGGAGCTATTTATTAACCTACTGCTCGATGAATGATTTAACCCATTCATTCTAAAAATTGGGAGGGAACCTCCGAGTATCTGGTTAGATACCCCTAACCAGATACTCGGAGGTTTAGAAATGGGATTTTGAGTACCATTCAAGGATTTTGAGTCCTTCGGAAACAGGGAAAGGGTGGGTTTACAAAATCCCATCCCCTGCGTGTTTGGTGAAATACTAGGATTTTTGGTCCATCTCATTCCCATTCGAGTTTTTTTTGAGAGACGAATCACAACCGTCTATCAGTATCCGCCGGCCCTTTCTTTGTCCCTCTTTTTTCTTTTTATTCTGTAAGACTATTACTGGAGTACTGTATTGGGGCGAGACCCAATATCTTTGGCCGCCTCATCCTTGGTTTGGAAAGATAAAAGGTGGGGCTTACGACCTTACTTACCTATCAAACTCCATAGAATGAGGAGATAGGGTCTTAGTAGTCAACAATCCAAGGATTTACATTCCAGTTTTATGGATTGGATACTAGGGAGTATGAAATTTCCCGAGGATTTTCTTTTGAAAGATTTAGCTTCGGGGGACACCAAAGCAACGGGGCCCACCCGTCTCTCGATACGAAGATGCGTTTTCGGCGCCACTTCATTCGGAGAGGCAAGCATGGAGATTGACCAAATAGAACTTCCCCGCCGGGCCGGGTTCTTTCTCTTGGTGGAAAAGAAAAGAAGGGGTCGGGAGACTTCTTCCAGAAATGCAAGACGACTTCTGCTACGGACGCCTCGCGGGGATTCGAACCTCCGTACTATGCATTACTCCATTTCGTGTCTGGTATGCCTACCCTTGTTTCGAAGCAAGGGAACGTGATGGAGTTATGTGAACCGATTCAATTGTACGAATATATCTCCAGTCCTGTCAACTGCTAAACCGAATTTTCATTCCTTTTTGCCGGATTTAGTAACTGGGAGACTCCACTGAGATTGAAACGAAATCCACTTTGATTATTCACTAAACCTTGATTCTTCGGGTAGTGGTAAGGTTCCAGTTCATACTGACTATGGCCAAGGGTTCGACTCGAATCCCGCCCGCACTCAATCATCTCTAAACCGGTGTTCGATTCCCTCCTCGTACAGAGACCTTTTTTTCACGGCCTGACAAAAGGCCACGCTTGTCTCACAGGCAAGTCTTTTCACCAATATCAAGAAAATAATAACATATGAATAGATAAAAAAAAAGGGGGGGGGGGCATTCTCTTTTCGCCTAAATACTCGGTTGGATGTAACGGCGTGGGTTGTTACTGCGCAACTCCAGCTGTGCACTGCGCGGAAATACTTATATCTCCTCCGGAATAGACAAGGGATCATTTTCCTAGCAAGTGATTTTGGGTGCGAGAAGACAAGTACAAGCTAGATAGGAGAATGCCAGGATCAATTCCCGAAGAAGATATAACTATTTCGTAAGTTGCATAGACGAACTAGTTGGGATAGCGGAACCAGCTTTTAATACAAATCATTTGAAGAGAAAAAATAAAAAAAAAAATAAGTTTCGTACCACAATTCGAAGTGGGTCTAAAAGAAGGTATTCCGTGTGATTTCGATAATGGGATCTATGAAGATACCCGATAGGGTTGATGCTATTGCACGAATGATCATAACTATTTCAAGAGAATTTTTCGAAATCGAAATTGATGGAGAAACTAATGAATTTTGTCTAGAAGTTTTCGGTGTGTCGCTCCTCCCACTCTTCCCGGTGAACATTGATTTAATTATTTTTAGATAGTAATAGATAGAAATGACACTTGTAACGAGCGCCACCGGAACTGATGGGTACGAACCAGCTTTCCATCCATGCCAAAAGAGATAGAGTTTACCGAAAAAACCGGATGGTGGAGGCATACCCCCTAGGGATGGTGAACGTAAAACCGGAGAGAATGTTAGAACAGGATCCTTCATGTATAATCCCGCGTAATCCCTGATATTATCAGTTCCGGTTCGTAAACCAAATGGGGTGATACGAGCAAAAGTTCCCAAATTCATGAATATATAGATAAACGTATAAGTTATCATACTTGCATAACCGTTCCCCGAATCTGCAGCAAGTACCCCAATCATGATATATCCAATTTGGCTTATAGAAGGATAAGCTAGCATACGTTTTATGCTTCTTTGAGTAACGGCAATTAGATTTCCTAATATCATACTAAAAGTAGCTAATAATCCCACCGCGGCATGCCACTCATTAGATAAGTATGGGAAAATTAGACCGAAGAGTCTTGTAAATGAAGCTGGAGCTGCTACTTTAGAGGTAACGGAAAGAAAAGCAACGACTGGTGTAGGAGAGTCAGAGTCGAAAAGAAGATTTTCGGTCTTTCCGCTCATTCAGAACCGTGCATGAAATTCTCACCTCACACGGCTCCTGGTTCGGAAGAGAGTCATAACTGGTATTGCTCCCAGAACCTTCCTCGTGTATGTCTCAAATCCATTTTTTCTTAAAAAATCCAGAATCACTCGATGCAAAGAATAGTTGTTAACTTCTCGAGGAATCCCTCATCATTTGTTTCTATCTCCCGCCAGGGAGTTTCGTCTCAAATTCCTTCTTGCTTGTTTGTCCTTCTTCTTTTTTCAACGGAATACTTTCAACAGCTTTTGATAGGCACATGCGACAGGCGGAAGAGACAAATTGAAACTTTCTTCGTTCCCGATAGGCACAAATATTATCTTA